TATAATCTCACTAAAGAAGGAGCCATTTTCATTGTTACTGTGCCGGCTGTTAAAATTAGGTCTGCTTGCCTAGGACTCGATCTTGGTACCAGTCCATAACGATCAAAGTCAAATCGCGAGCCTATTAATGAAGCAAATTCAATGAAACAACAACTGGTACCATAGAGAAGCGGCCATAAACTGGAGAGTCTTGACCAATTTGAAAGATCATTCAATGTAGTTGAAATAACAGAATTTTGGGTTGGTCGATCAAGTAACGGAAACTTAATGGAATTCATAACTATCTCAATGTCATTTTTTTCTTCTTTTTTCTTTTTATTGTCTGAATATTCAGGAGCTAAGACCATTCCAATGCTCCTTTTCGCCATGCATAAACTGAACCAACAATTAGGATAAGCACGAAAATTAAAGCTTCTATAAATACAGATACACCCAATACATCGAAACTCATCGCCCATGGATAAAGAAAAACCGTTTCAACATCAAAAACAACAAAAACTAGAGCAAACATATAATAACGGATTCGGAATTGTAACCAAGCATCGCCCATTGGTTCTATACCCGATTCATAACTAGAAAGTTTCTCAGGTCCTTCCCTAATCGGGGCCAAAACTCCGGAAATTAGAAATGCCAAAATAGGAATAACACTTGATATTATTAGAAATGCCCAGAAAATATCATATTCGTGAAGCAGAAACATAGATGCACTCCTATGAATGTGGAAAATATACCGGATTAGTCAATTCGAATTCTATTTATATTAGAATTGTCAATTCATCCATAACTGCTTTGCTTAGTCGAAATAAGAATGAATTTTGCTCGAACCACCTAACCTAGTTTCGTTTGTTTGCTGTGATCATGTCTCATTTCAAGATTCATCGAATAGAATCCTATTTAGACTTACTTCGATTGATTTTTTTCGCTATGGTTATGGTATAGACATATCATGCTTTTTCTTATACTTATATTATACAAATAAGACTCTCTCGCTTTCACCTCACCTCGGATTCTCTATAAAGATAAAGAAAAGTAATTCAAATAAAATTCAAATAAAATATAAAATAAATATGAAAACAAAATAAACATATGAAATGAATATTCATAAACATATGAATATAATAAAATCTAAAGAAGAGGTTAAATCAAAGAGGAGGTCCGTCTTATTTTTTTTTTTCTTTTTTCTTAGTGATTTAGAATAGAATATAGTCAGTAATCAGATTCAGATATAGTAGAATGTCTCGGGATTTCTATCTCGTTAAGTTATATTCTACTCGGTTGGTGTTGGTATATTCTTTTTATTTAAGATCCAGGTAGAGGATTATTGCTTCTATTGATTGGATACGGAAACAGAATACATTGACCAATTTGACTCTCTCCATGTCCTATACTTATACTTAATGTTTAATGTATTTGATTCAAGGCGTTGAATTGCGAGGAACCCTTACATATAACATATAACAACTCATAAGTTCCTATAGCCAAATTAGAGACTTTTGGCCTGTACTACCTGACCTGTACCCCCCGGAAAAAGTCGAGTTTTAAATTTCGAGTTAGAGCTCGAAGTCTTGAAAGAGTCATTCCAAATTACGATCTTTAGTACTCGAAATGAGTCCGAAATGAAATGACTCGAAATACTATACTTGTTAATAGAATAACACCTAGTACCTAGTAAAGTAAGACCAACCAATAGATTCGATTTCATGCCAATAAAAGGGTTTCTTTTGAAGCAAAACCACATAATGGGTTGTAGCACCGTAGTAGAGTCGGAAAAATCGTAAATGATCTACAGAAGATACTTCTAACGAATCGCGCGTTATCGAACAATTCGACAGACCAAATCCCCAAGCCAACTCATGGAAATAGAAAGGGGGCAAACACTAATAGATTTAGATTTAGGATCAATTCATTATCTCTGAAACAACGAGTTGGGATTGTTCTTCCGCAAAAAAGGCGATGAGTTGGAGGATTCCTAACTCGTCCAAGTTCAAATAGACCCCAATCTTCTTGCATAAAGTCAGCATCGGTAGAATTTGGAATGATGAGCAATTGGGTTGGAGTATATTGGGATACAAAAAAATAAGTATAAGTATTGTACAGAAAAAGAGGACTACTTGCTTTGTGCTTTGCTAGGTCGGGTATACGAAGAAGGGCCTATTTGACAATGTTTCCGATGAAACTTACCAAAGAGCTTCGTTTTTCAAATTCTGATTTTTCCACAAATCCAAGAAAAAGAATAGGTCATCCTAGATCCATGTGATTTACTATTCAATTTGATTGGGGTTGGGTCGGGTTGGAGTTTTTAGCCGGGCTTATGTCATGATTTTTACTTCCAAAATTCACTCGGATTAGGTATACCAAAGAAAAAGAGTATCACTAACTCTTGGATCGTGGGCAGGAAAAGAGGAAAAATTCGCATGTAATTCACCCACGAAGATGAAAAGAATGGGTTCGTTTATCCGAGATTCGAAACATACCGATTGGGTCCATTGAAATGGATTTT